CTTTGCACAATTTGCTTCAGATCTTGATAAAGCTACTCAGAAGCAATTGGCAAGAGGTCAACGATTACGCGAATTGCTTAAACAACCCCAATCAGCTCCTCTTACGGTAGAAGATCAGATAATGGCTATTTATACTGGAACAAATGGTTATCTTGATTCATTAGAAATTGACCAGGTAAGACAATTTCTTGTTGAATTGCGTACTTATGTAAAAACTACTAAACCTCAGTTCCAAGAAATCATAAATTCTACTAAGATATTTACTGAGGAAGCAGAAGCCCTTTTGAAAGAAGCTATTCAGGAACAAATGAACCGGTTTCTTCTTCAAGAACAAGCATAAAGAAATTTGGAACTTTTATCTTAATTAAAAAAAAAGAATCAAGGGCTCTAATTAGACTTATGCAAAAAGTCTTTTTTGTTATCGAAATAAAAAGAATAGATGGAAAAAAATTGCGTCCAATAGGATTTGAACCTATACCAAAGGTTTAGAAGACCTCTGTCCTATCCATTAGACAATGGACGCAGTTCATTCCGATTTTTTATTTGAATTTGATTTTGGGATTGTATATGATCAATTTTTTTGAATTGTATATTCAATTATTTACTAATCATAAAATAAGATATTCTATATATACTATTCTATATATATATATTTCTTATTTTTAGAATTCTATATTTCTAGAATTCTATTCCGATTTCTAGAATCGAATTCTAATAGAATACTTCGAAAAAAGGAAGGAGCGGGTAGCGGGAATCGAACCCGCATCGTTAGCTTGGAAGGCTAGGGGTTATAGTCGACGTTCGTTTGAACGTCTCTAATTCAAAACCGAACATGAGACTTTGGCTTCATTCGGCTCCTTTACGGAACAAATTCCTAGATCTAAGATGGGAACAAAATTATACCCGTAACACCTATGTTAGCTTTTTGTCTGAATACAACAAACAAAATGAATCGCTTTTTAGATGATCCCTCTAGAAGAAGGTCGTTGTAACAACCTTTCTAGTTACTTCGTTCTCTATTTCTATTTGAGAGGATCCTAAGGAAAAGGATTTTGTTTCCACCGAGCTAAAACAATATGGGATGTCTCTAGTAAACCAAAGTCATCGTTGAATAGCTATTTTGCTTCAACTTCTTTCGTTAGTGAAGGGAAAAATGGAAGATTTAGTTACGATTAGAAATTTACTTTTTATCTTCATCCATGGATACTTTACTCATATTTATTCAATTGGAAGTCTTGGTCCAATTCCAAAAATTATGTTTCGCTATTTCATAATCCAACTTTCAATTTTAAATTGACTCGTGGATACAAATAACGAGAATGCGTATTTTGTCTCCAATTTCTCATTGAGAGGTAAAGGATTTCATCCTTTTAAGAAAAAAGTTTTTGATCGGAATATGACCGAAAGAACCTTTAACTATTAAAGTTAATAAAACGAATCACACTTTTACCACTAAACTATACCCGCTACACTACCATTATTGTATACAAATGAATCTTTTGTCGAACAAGACAATTGAGCATGATAAAGATAGGTTCATCAAAGAGCCATCAAAAATCAAAAAATCCAAATGGGAGTGTCGAACATTTTCGCGGGTCAATCAAAATTTAATGAGATTCTGAAAGAGGCTTCATTTAATTTCAATTTTATTAAATAACGAAAGTTTTCTCTTTTGCTGAAGCAGATGGATATCGATCAAAAAAACACTAAAATTATAAGAGAAAAATGCATTGTGTAAGAATCGATAGCTTCTTTTTTAATTCGGAAAAGAAAATAAAAGAGGAGAAGGCTGTAAATAGTTTTTTTCTTGTTACTTGAATAGAGAATATTCAATTGAGTATAATAAAAAAACAAGTATTTTTGCTGTCAACTCAGATCTCATATAAATCATTCGAATTTGATGGAACAAAAAAAGGCCTGGCTGGGTACTGCCCTGGCCAGGCCATCAAAATAAGAAGGGCCTTTCGAACAAAATCAACACAAAGAAGTCTTTCTTATTTTTCTTTAATTTGAATTCGCGCCTCCAAGCCCTTTTTTCGATTTTTCGATAAAGGAAATTCCTGATTTGTAGATCTCTATATATGTTAATATGTTATATGTTTCTATAGAAATATAGAATCGAATTTTTTAGAATAGAGAAAGACTCTTTAATTATTTCAATTGGGAGAGATGGCTGAGTGGACTAAAGCGTCGGATTGCTAATCCGTTGTACGAGTTATTCGTACCGAGGGTTCGAATCCCTCTCTTTCCGTTTCTGTTGCTAACTTGATTTCTTTTTTTTTTCAAATTTGGAAAATCTTAGTTAAACGTGCGGAAAAATCCTAAGAAAATTTGAAAATGAACCGATTTTGGGTTTATTCTTCACGTCCGGGATTGCGCCCCGGATCATTAGATAGAAATCCAAAGATAAAGAGAGAGACAAAAAATATCACTACGGTATAAACGAAGAGTTTCAGTGTAAGCATTACACAATCTCCAAATTCTTTTTTGAAAAAAAAAAGAGAATAAATCTTCCATTTTTAGAACACATATCGCATTTTGACACCAAGAAATGAGGTTGTTTCTAGAATTCGAAATGAACTGTCATAAATGAATTTGTTTTTGCATTAAAAACTATTGTCATTATGGCATAATGGCATATATATATATTTCTATTTTGTGCGAGACCCTAATGGGGTTAGGGTCTTTCACTGGAAAAGGGGTCAAAAACGCGAAAATGGGCGTAAGCCAAATTTATGGCGACTATACAAGAATTTCAGTGTGCGAGTCTAGGGTTCATACTCTAAAACTTATCTGATTTTATCAATTTTGTAAATTCTGGACGAAATTATCCATTTTCTAGGATAATATTATTATTCTAAAGGATCTTATCGAAAGCTTACAGCAGCTTGCCAAACAAAAGCTAAGAGGAAAAAAAGCACAGGTATGACTGGCATAATATCTACGATTGGATTCAAAAAAGCATACGCTTCGGGCAATTTGCCGAAGAAACTCCAATAAAGGGCAGAATTCGAAATACAGATCAAACTAACGATATTAAGCATAACAGACGTTTTGTTCTTGCCGATAATTGCATTTTCGTTTTGAATTGAGTTTTTGATATTTGATATAAGGAAAAGGAAGAAAGTAAGTAAGGTAGACATTCTTCTTTTTCTTTGCATTCACTCAACCAAAAAGCCTCCGATTCTCAAAGGAGAATAGAAGAAATGATACTTTCATACAATATCTTAATTGAATTCTATGTAATGATCAATAAATTTTGTTGAATTTTCGATTTATATATCTAGATGTATTAAAATGTCAGTACCAATGTATTCTATAAATAGAAATATAGAGATTCTTGGCTGGGGTTGACAAAAAACCAATACCAATATTATTGTTTCTTGGTATCGATTCAAAATTGAAATGGGGCGTGGCCAAGCGGTAAGGCAACGGGTTTTGGTCCCGCTATTCGGAGGTTCGAATCCTTCCGTCCCAGCGTCGACTCCATTACTTTCTTAGAAAGGAGTGGATAAGAGTTAATCCATATTAATTTCAATACCAATGTTTTTTCGTTGAATCTCATTTTCTTTTTATTTCGATATTTCGTTTTTGACTCTAATAAAAAATTGGAAATAACGATTGAGGCAGGGGTGATTTATCTTATTCCTTTGATTTTATTCCCTTTATGACAACGACAAGAAGCGATTTAGTATTCAATTCCATGTTAAACAAAAAACATACCATTGAATCCTCTAAAATGAGGAAATGTTTCATTGATACGGTATATATCCTTCTATTTCAATGACAAGGAATTTGGGGTTTTTGTAAAAACCATTTGTGATCCTTGAAATTCGAATTATTGAAACTGAAATGATGTCAATCCTAGATTGTTAGAATATCGAACAATTCCTCGGTCTATTTGATAGGTAGGAAAATCTCTCCCTATGGTTTTTCTTTTTTTTTTTTCAATTTTGATTTTCGTAATAAGATGAAAAGAATAAAGATTCAAATCTCAACTTACATCTTATCTATTTGTATTTGAAATTTAAGCAGTAATGAGTTAATTAAAATGAGTTAATTAAAAAAGAAGGATCTACCCCCTATAAGATCAAAGGCGATGTTTATTATCCAATTTTTGTTAAATTTAATAAAAATAGGAAACTTTTTTAATTTCAACTCGAATTTAATTTTGAATTAAATGGAATGGTATATTATTAATGGGTGTTAAGGGTGCTTTCCATATCATATACGGAAGAAAAGATCTAGATTACGATGTCTACGAACAGCTGAACCAAATGACTATTCATGATTCTATGATTGAATCAATTTCATAACGGTTTCGACTTAGAGGAATATTATGGTAAAACTTCGTTTGAAACGATGTGGTAGAAAGCAACGTGCGACTTGAAGGACAGAATCCGTTGTGGATTTTTACATCCACCATTTTCGATTTCGATTTATCTAGGGATGAGGGTGCTCTTAGCTCGACATTGTTTTTCTGTTAAACTTGAATCCTTCGTTTTTGTTGGGTTCTAAATAGTCCACGGTGGAGCTCGAGTCCAAAGGATTAATTCATTTCTCGGGGGTAAGGGTCTAGGGTTAAATGCCAATCAATCAATTGGAACAACTTCGTAAATATATCTTCCATATATAAATATATAGAAATAGAAAGGATCCAATTTCAGCAAGTTCCCAATTCCAATTCAAAAGCAAAACTGGTTTTGATCAATCTTTTCGCTTCATTCAAAGTGTATCGTGGGGGAATCAACTGGCCGTGGGATTCTTTGATAGAAAGAAATAAAAAAGGGGTATGTTGCTGCCATTTTGAAAGGATTAAGAAGCACCGAAGTAATGTCTAAACCCAATGATTAAAAATAAGGATAAAGGATCTAAAAACAAGGAAACACCTTTTAAACTGGATCGAAAATCTCAATAATTGGATACGACTAAAGAATCGAAATCGAATTTTCAATTTTAAACGAGATAAACAAAAGGGACTAAAGACCACTCAAGAAATG